CTTCGTGTACCCTTGAATCCACATGAACCGGCGGAGGACCAAGAAATCACCCGACCTCCTACATCTGTAACAGTCACAATGGTATTGTTGAAACTAGCTTGAATATAAATAACCCCCTTTGGTATTTTACGAGGATGCTTACGCGAACCAATACGTCCAGTTTTCCGTGAACCAATTTTTGGTATAGATTTTGCCATTTTTTTTATTTTTTTAAAAAAGAGAAGTCCGAAATATATGGATATATCCATTTCCTGTCAAAAAGGATTCTTTACTATTTTCTAACTAGTTATTCTATTGTATTCTATAATTCGATTAATATAGAATACCTTTTTTCAAATATCAAGCAATAAGCAATTCTATTTATTAGAATACTTATAACTATAGACTAGAACTATAGACTAGATTCGAATATAGAATGTAAATTTTTCGATTTTTATGATTTAGTATTTAAGAAAATGGAATATTAATAAGATTTTGAATTTGAATAGAATTCAAATACAAAATCTTATTAATAGAAAGCCCTTTTTTCTTTTAATTTAATATTATCCTTGTCGTTGTTTATGTTTTGGATTGGAACAAATTACTATAAGTCGACCTCGCCTACGGATCAATCGACATTTTTCACAAATTTTACGAACAGAGGCCGCCACTTTCATATTTTTAACTCCTTAGAAATTCAATTGAATACCAAATTTATATATTGGAAGAAAATAGGGTTTCCTTACATTTTGAACTTAAAATTGTTCCTCTGTCGTCGCTAAGTTTTTTCGCTAACTCTAGTTCTTAGGATAATTTTCATTTACCTATCTATATCCGAGAATTCAGATATAAATAGGTAAATGAAAATCTATCCAGTCGTCATCGCTATATTCTTCCTCTTTACGGAAGACTGTTACTTTATATTATATATATTGTCTACTACTAAAATTTATCCAGTCGTCATCGCTTTCTTCTTCCTCTTTACGGAAGACTGTTACTTCATAGTTCTTATCGACTAGATTCGTAGTCAAATGCATGTCGATGTCAAGGTTTTTTGACATGCGTATTATAGCTGGTATTGATTTTTTTGTTCTATGTATACTTTTTATAGATATGGGTACCGAAAGTAGATTGCGCCCACTAAAACACAACATTCGTTCATACCCACTACAATCTTTATCTTGTTCATATACATAGAGACCACAATCTCTATCTGTGTGATAGAGATCTTCATTTATCACATAATCCTTCAAAATATCTTCTTCCAGATCGTCTCGAATATCTTCATATTGTAGACGATAGAATGTAACGAGATACTTATTGGGTAGTATTTCCCACTTAATAGACCGCCTCACGTTGTCCAGTTCAAGGTTTGTTTCTATGAATACCCTAGTTTGTATAGATTCTGGGGTTTTTGGTAAAGCTGCTACTAGTACCGGTAACCATTGCATATCAATTTCCATAGCAACACCTCCTTGCTGTTTTTTTTTTTTAAGAGATAGAATAGAATCAAAAGTGATATAATCACTTGTATAAGATATCGAGACTATCAAACCCCGATTCTTTCTAATCGAGCCTCTCGATAATGGATATGGCGATCCATAATTTTGTATAGCCAGCCAGAGTAGGTTTAGGTTTCTGAGTTAGAGCTCGTACGAAACTTGGAACATGTATACCATGACCATGCCTACTCGGATTGGATCTCGTGATCAAAATTGAAAAATGTAAATAAAATTATAGTCTACATTAGTTTTCATTTTTAGTCCGATTTTCAGTCAAAGGAACGAAACCATGGAACTGAAATAACTGAGTTAAAAAGTCCTTTAAAAGAGGACGTGGTACGACTGAATCCAATAATCCCTTTTCGAATAAAAGGTCAGCCGATTGGGAACCTTCAGGCACTTCCTCATTCAACAATTGTTCAATTACTCTTTTACCCGCAAATGCAATGGTTGCGTTTGGTTCCGCAATAATGATATCCCCCAACATCCCAAAACTAGCTGTTACCCCACCAGTAGTGGGAGATGTAAGTATCGCTACATAGAATAATTTTTGATTGATTTGATAATTATATAAAGCAGAAGAAATTTTAGCCATTTGCATTAAGCTCAAACTTCCTTCTTGCATACGCGCTCCTCCGGATGCACATATTATGATAAGAGGCAAAAGTTGATTGGTCGCATATTCGATCAACCGAGTTATTTTCTCACCCACTACGGATCCCATACTACCCGCTATAAACTCAGAATCCATAACAGCTATTGCTAAAGGAATACCATTTAGTTGACCTGTGCCTGTTTGAACTGCCTCTGGTAATCCTGTCTTTTCTTGATAAGAATCAAGACGATCGATATAAGATTGCTCTTCTTCCTCTTCCGAATCCAATTCAATGGGATCCAGAGAAACGTTTTCTTGATCCAGACGATCTTTCGAAGATTCCTCTTCCGAATCCAATTCAATAGAATCAAATTCAATGGGATCCAGAGAAATCATTTGTTCATCCATAGGATTCCAAGTACCTGGATCAATCGAAAGTTCGATTCTATCTGAACTGTTCATTTTCAAATGTTCGCCACAGTGTTCGCAAATATTCATTTTGGATGGGAAAAATGGCTTAAAATTGATTCCAAAGCAAGTTTCGCATTGAACCCATAGATGACTAAATTTATTCATACAATAGAGTGGATCACTTGTATCATTTTCTCTATTTCTACGATATATCTCACTAGATCTCTCACTTATATCCTTTCTATCCTTTCTATCAGTATCATATAGATGGTCTGGATCGTCTATATTATTTGTATCATTTGTATCTGATGGATCAGATACATCTGATAAATCAAATGGATCGTATGTACCATAGATATTATCATCTGTATCTGATGGTACATATACATCTGATACAAAAAATGGATCGTCTATATTATTTGTATCATTTGTATCTGATGGATCATCATTTATAGAATCCAATGCATTTACTATATAATTTATATCAACAATATCATTTGTAGGATCAAGTGGATCGTATATAGAATTTGGATAATTTGTATCATCTATATTTGCATCATTTCTAGTTCTAATCTTTATTATCAATACAGTACCCTTATCGCAAATGTAAGTATCATTAATGTAAGTATTATTACATTCAATATCACCGTCACTGGCATTGTATTTGTCACTATCCTCCCGGATTTGATAAAGATAACTCTCAATGCAACGATTCATGGTATTTGTCCAATCATCATCATTAGTATAAGTATAATAAAAAGCAGCATATATGTCATAAGTATTGCTATGACTATCCCAAACTCCAAAAGTTTTTTCATATTCATATTCATAAGGATCTGCTAAATAATCAGCATGATTATAACTACAATTTTCACTATTGTTCTTCATGCTATTATCAATATCAGTTAAACTAGATGGGTCTTCATTTACTAAACTAGATGGGTCTTCATTTACACCGTTATTTTCAATAGGACCAAAACTATCCATTGGTTTACTTAAACCACATCTGTATTCTAAATTCCTATTAAACAGCATTGAATTGAACCACTTTCTTTCCATAGATCTTTCTTTTTTCCTCTCTATACATGAGTATACTATAGATGAATAGTCATTTTTTATCTGCCAATTTTTTGATCCCATTCGATTCTATTATAAAGTAAAATAATTACTTTGTCAAGTTTAAATTCTTCTATTTTAATTAAATTAGTTTAATTTATAACTCAAAAAGCTCACTCATAAGTGATTTATCTGCCAATTTTTCGATCCCATTCGATTCTATTATAAAGTAAAATAATTACTTTGTCAAGTTTAAATTCTTCTATTTTAATTAAATTAGTTTAATTTATAACTCAAAAAGCTCATATAGATGAACAATATATCCCCTAGAAACGCCTTTTTTATGGTTTATGGCTAAAAACCTCTGATATCGATTTCATGAATCGATATCACGTGGGGCGGAAGGATTCGAACCTTCTTTCACGGCACATAGCCCGCTTTCTCATCAATTACGGCACCATAGCCCGCTTTCTCATCAATTACGGCACCATAGCCCGCTCTCATCAATTACGTACGGCACCATGCCCGACGCCCCCAGAAAAGCCTTTTTTATGGTTTATGGCTAAAAACCTCTGATATCGATTCATGTCAATGTCATGAATCAATATCATCTGGGACGGAAGGATTCGAACCTACGAGTCACGGGACCAAAACCCGCTGCCTTACCGCTTGGCCACGCCCCATTTTGTATTCTATTCTATTATATTGTATAATAATTACAAAGTCAAGTCAACTTTTTTCTTTTCTTTTATATTTCATTGTGAATAGAAAAGTATAATAAAAAAAGTGGATAATAATCATATATATATATAATAAATCATATCATATATGTAATAATATATATAATAATAAAAAATAAAAAAATTAGAATTCAAAAAAAAGCAAAAATACAATTCATTTTCTTAAAGAACAACATTTTTGTTATGCTTAATATCTTTAGCTTGGTCTGTATTAACTCTGCCCTTTATTCAAGTAGTTTTTTCTTGGGGAAATTACCTGAAGCTTATGCTTTTTTGAATCCAATTGTAGATTTTATGCCAGTAATACCCTTACTCTTTTTTCTCTTAGCTTTTGTTTGGCAAGCTGCTGTAAGTTTTCGATAAGATCTTTAATTTGAATAATGTCCTAAAAAAAGTCAGAATTTATTAGAAAACTCAAATTTGAACTTTTTTGAAGATCAGATAAGTGTTACAGTGTGAATCTGTGATTCCAAATCTTGCAATTTTTGGATAGACAATAAAAATATGGATCATCTCATCATTTCCTTTTTTTCCATTCAAAAATAAAAATTCTATTATTCGATTTGAGTCTACCACCAATACGTGGATCTTTATTGTGTATATGAAATAAAAGGCTCAACTCTTAATACAAACCAATTTCTTAAGTAACTTCATTTCTTATAAACTGAGTCTCAAAGGAAACATAATATGAAATAGAAGAGAATCTATGGAAACATAATATGAAATAGAAGAGAATCTATTCTCTTTCTCTGTCGTTTTTTTTTTTTAAATTATCTTGGAGATTTTGTAATGCTTACTCTAAAACTATTTGTTTACACGATAGTGATATTCTTTGTTTCTCTTTTCATCTTCGGATTTCTATCTAATGATCCCGGACGTAATCCTGGACGTGAAGAATAAGAAAATCTTTTTTCTTTTCCTTACTTGTGCTGGATTTTGAACTCTTTTTTGTTTTTCTATCTATTTGACATCTTTAACTAGTCAAAAAGAACTAGTCAAAAATGAAACAAACAGGTAATAATAAAAAAAAAAGAAATTCCATAAGTTCAAAAGAAAAAAATGCCAAATCATCAATAAACGGAAAGAGAGGGATTCGAACCCTCGGTACAAAACTGCGTACAACGGATTAGCAATCCGACGCTTTAGTCCACTCAGCCATCTCTCCCCAATTCAAAAAATGGAATTATTATGCTTATGATATCTCGCATAAACAAAAAGTAGGGCTCGAAAAAAGCCTTCTATATATCTTATTTGATATTGATTGATCTTCATTTGATATATCTTATCTATCTTTTTTCTATTTGATTATAATTCTATATTAACTCATAAATATAGATTCAAATATATATTAATTCTTATTAATTCTATATATATACTAAATAAATACTATACTGTATATATACTAATAAATACTTATACTAAATAGATAATCTAAATCTATAATTTTAGATTTTCTTTTTTAGTTTGTTTTTTTATCCAATCAGAGTCCAGCTAGGTACTGGCACAGCTCTTTTTTCCCATGAATCCTGGATAAGAATGATTTCTTTTTCTGTATCAGATTTGAAACAAACTTGTAATTAATTCAAACATTTGAATATGATCAAACAAAAATAAAAATAACTTTGTGATCGTATATCATACGAATTAATCAGGTAACGTATCTAAAAAAAGAAATAGAACTATGGATTCTTGCATAATGCATTTTTGTGTTATGAATTTAGTTTAGTAATTTTGTCGAGATCTATACTGTCAAAATAGCTTCAACAAAATCCAAAAATGAGATTTGCCCCCTTTTCTAAATTTCATTAGGGGGCCCTTTACGAAACATGTAAACACTCTATTTATCATAAAATTCTGCACCTATTTGATAATTAGGACTGATTCCCTTGTTCGACAAAAGATCTTTTTATATACAATAATGGTATTGTAGCGGGTATAGTTTAGTGGTAAAAGTGCGATTCGTTCTATCGATCCCTTAATAGTTAAGGGGTCCCTTGCGTGATTCATATCACGATCAAAAACTTTATTTCTTACTTTAAGGGATTTCATCCTTTATACCTCTCAACGAGCAATTCGAGGAATAATATAAATTATCGTAATTTGTATACATTATCGTAATTTGTATACAATTTAGAATTGATTCTAAAATTATGAAACATAAGTTTTTGCAATTGGATCAAGAATCCCAATTTTTGAATATAAGTAAAGGATCTAGGGATAAAGATATCTAAAATTTGTTTCCAATCGTAACTAAATCTTCCCATTTTTTTATTATTTGTTTTGTATAGGAGAGAGTGAAGCAAAATAGCTATTAAACGATTTTTTTAGTTTACTAGAAACATCGATCTATTTTTTTAGCTCGACGGAAATTTTCTTCTTTTCCTAAAGATTCTATCAAATAGAAATAGAGAACGAAGTAACTAGAAAAAAAGAGATTGTTCAAATACTCCTTTTCTATAGGGATCATCTAAAAAGCAACGTTAATTGTATTCATACCGAAAGGCTGACATAGATGTTATGGGTCATTTTTTTCATGTATTCCATCTATCTCTTAAATTATTCTGTAAAGGAGCTGAATGAAACAAAAGTTTCACGTTCGGTTTTGAATTAGAGACGTTCATTCATAAACGTCGACTATAACCCTTAGCCTTCCAAGCTAATGATGCGGGTTCGATTCCCGCTACCCGCTTATATTCTATTTTTTATTTAGTAAATTTCTTTAGTTAGTTTTAGTTATGAATATTCATTTAGAATAATTATTATTTCGATATTCGGATAGATAGAGTATTTTATAGAATTCTTTTTTTTCTTTCCCTTTTCACGAAAATTTCGTGAAAAGGGAAAGAAAAAAAGAAGAGCGTCCATTGTCTAATGGATAGGACAGAGGTCTTCTAAACCTTTGGTATAGGTTCAAATCCTATTGGACGCAAATTTATTACATATTGAATTTATTGCAATTGCATATATATTACTTGAATTCGTATATTTCTAAAACTATATTGTGAATTTCTTCTCTTTATTATTCTTTTTCAAATATTGAAAGAGACTAATTATATAAATTATAAAGGTATGAAATTTGGAATCAATTTTTTTCTACTTGTTCCTGAAGTAAAAAGAGTTCCATCTGTTCCTGAATAGCTTCCTTCAAAATGGTTTCTGCTTCCCTAGTGAATGTCTTGGTAGAAGATATGATTTCGTTGAATTTAGGTTTCTTCGT